TAAATTATCAACAAAAAAATTTAGTTATTTTTATGAGTTTAATATGTTGATAAATATGTGGGACTAGAAATTCATTTCGGACAATTGAACCTTCTCAAATTGTTTCTTCTTAAGAACTAAAAAGATTTGTGCTAAAATAATAGATGCAAAGAAGAACAAGAGACCTTGGACACGTAACGGATCTTGAAGTACTATTTCCGCATCCCCCTGACCAAATCCACCCACATTTGGATTACTTGTTAATGGCTGATCAAGTTTGATAGATTCACCTTCTGAAACAAGAAGTTCTGGTCCTGGAGGGATAATATCAATCACTTCACGCCCATCCAATGCATCCACTATAGTTATTTCGTATCCCCCTTTTTCTTTTCGTATGATTTTTTTTACCATACCCGCTGCTGTAGCATTATACACATTATTATTACTCTTGCTCCCGTCAAGATAAATCTGACCCCTTCCCCTGTTCCCGCCTACGTATATAGGATATTTTAAGAAATGAATATCTCTCTTAGTAGCGGGATCCGGGGAAAGAATAGGAAAGGTGATTTCATTATATTTTTTACCAGGAACAGGGCCTACCACAAGAATATTTTTTTTTGTAGGGCGATAGTTTTGAAAAGACAGATTGCCTATCTTCTCTTTAATCTCAGGCGAAATACGATCGGGGGGTGCCAATTCAAAACCTTCCGGTAAAATAAGAACAGCCCCCACATTCAAAGCTCCCTTTTTACCATTAGCAAGAACTTGTTTCACTTGCATATCATAAGGAATTCGAACAACTGCTTCAAATACAGTATCAGGAAGTACCGTTTGTGGAACCTCAATATCCACGGGCTTATTAGCTAAATGGCAATTGGCACAGACAATACGACCGGTTGCTTCTCGGGGATTTTCATAACCCTGCTGTGCAAAAATAGGATATGCGTTTGAAATGGGTGCTCGAATTATTATATATATCATGATCGATATGGAAATGGATCGAGTAATCCCTTCCTTTATACAAGAAAAAGCATTTCTAGTTTGCATGGTCTAATCATTGATCCTGAAAATTTCTACAATAAGATTAGGTAGGTCACTCGCATAGTTCCCTATCCAAGGCGGGGAACCCCTTTTTCATTTAAGGGGGTTAAAAAGAAGGGAAAAAGAAAATTTTCTTTTTAGCTAAAAAACTTTAAATTCAAATTGGATAAGTGAATCATTTTTTCAGTCAATCATTCATTGAATGATAAATCACTACAAGTGATGGAGATACGCGATTTAAATAACGGAAAATCAAATATTTTAAAATTGTATCTAAAATGACTGGAAAAGTGGAAACAAGACCAGATATAATTTGATCGTTTTGAGCAAATCCAAAATCTTTATAGACGAAACCTATCACTAGTTCCCAACCATGGGTTGAATGGAATCCTATACATAAATCAGTTAATAGAAGAATAGAAAAAGCTTTTATTGTGTCACTTAAATTATATATAAATTCTCGAACCAAAGAGTTAATAAGAACAAGTTCTTGATTACCAAGAATAGAATAACCGCTTAGAATAAAGAAACAAATTATATTTGTCGAGAAGTGCAAAATCGTATTCATACGATCTTCGTTGTGCGTTTTGATTAATTGGATTGTTTCTTTATAGATTCCAGTACGTAGGTTTTGTAGATGTGTTTCCGGACATTCCTTTAACATGTCATCTAAGAAAAACAGTTCTTCAAATTCTATGAATTTTTTTAGAATACTCTTTTCTTTAATATCATTCAAGAAAATTTCGGATTGCCCAGTATTCCACCAATCAATAAACCAAGATTCGAGACTTTTCTTAAATGTGAAAAAGATACACCAGGGCAAAAAAACTATAGATGTAAGATATAGAAGGGGAATGAATGTTTTCTTTTTTGTCATTTTTCGTCTTTATTTAATGAACTCAACTTCATCTCATTCGTCAACTCTATATGATAATAACCTTTCTATCAAGCATAAGCTCTATTACAAGTCATAGAGCTTATAGATAAATCTATATTCGATTCTCTCATTTTTTTTTACTTGCAGTTCGGGAGTTAGTCCTTGTCTTGTTTAATTTAGAAAAAAGAATACATAAATCGAATAAGAAATCGAAAGAATTCACTGTCAATTCAAATGCAGAAAAAAAATTTTGTTTTGAAAGGATATCAATTGCTAAGATTCGAAGAAAAAATTATTCCTTTTTATGAATACACCAAGGAACACTTCGGGTTAGGAATATAATAATAGGATTTCGAAATCAAATAACGCCTCATCTATAAAAATGGAAATATTAAAAAAAACGTTTTTTTTTTTTTCAAAATATTTCAAAAGGTACACAAAATAAAAAATAGGACAATTCTGAAGCTTTTTGTGGAATTGAATTTCTAATTAAGTTCAATTCTCATCAGTAAAAAAGTGGTACACCCAAAAATACAGATAATTCGCCAGCTTTATGTGCAATTTGTGTCCCATTCAAATTATCTTCAATACGAGTCAAGGGAATAAACCCCTGTTCTATGGTTTCCAGATAAACGATACTCTCAAAAGTACTGGTACGATTAAAAAGACCCTCTTCTTTAACTTCTGTTATTATTCTGATGGAGTGAAGCTCATTCATAGGTATTTCGAGAATAATACGACGATTTTTTCCAGGAAATCCCCAACGAACAAAACGTACCTTTTTCCCTTTTTTATTGAAGATATCAAAACCCCCACCTATATCCCAAAAAATAATCGACCCAAAATAAAAACTACTAAAGAGACCCACGATTCCATAAAAAGCCATCGTGGCCCCTTGTGGAATAAATGGAAAATAAATAAAGTCCGGAATAAATGAAAAATCACGAATTTTCTCAGAAATAAAGAACAAATCCATACCAAGATAACTGGAAATTGCAACCAACAATAACCCCAATGAACCTAACAAAGTGAAAACGGCCCAAAAGAAATTGCTTGTTCTTCGAACCTCCGTCATAGAATATATCAGTACATCGTTTGAGCGAAAGATTATACTCATTACTCTCCTTTTTTTGAATTTAGTATTCTAATTGGGGAATAAAAAACCCCAGAATTTAACTTTGTTTTCTGTATCTAAAAAATCTTGTTTTTTTGAACATGAAGAAATAAAGAAGCCATTGCAATTGCCGGAAATACTAGGCCTACTAGAGGAACAAAAATGGAAGGAAAGTTTATCATAAAATGGGTACCTCGATTTACTATTTGTACCTATATATATTATTATTATATATATTATTATTTTGATATTTATATTTATATATATTTTTTTTATTTTTGTATTCTTATTTATATTATTATATAAAGATAGTCTATAATCACTAGAATTTATATATATTTATACTTAGTATATAAGAATTCTAGTGATTATAGCTAAGCCAATATATATCATAATATAATATACCCTTTTTCAAAAATTCAAAAAATTTTTGGCTATGCCTTATCATTTTTAGTCAAAGAAAAGAAATTATGGAATTGAAATAACTCACTCAGAACACCCTTTAAAAGATTACGCGGTACGATTGAATCAAATAAGCCCTTATGGAATAAATATTCAGCTGCTTGTGAACCTTCTGGTACTGCCTTATTCAATGTTTGTTCAATTACTCTTTTACCAGCAAATGCAATATAAGCATTTGGTTCGGCAATAATGATATCCCCCAACATGCCAAAACTAGCAGTTACCCCCCCAGTAGTGGGAGATGTAAGTATGGATACATAGAATAACTTTTTATTTGTTTGATAATCATATAAAGCAGAAGAGATTTTAGCCATTTGCATCAAGCTCAAACTTCCTTCTTGCATACGCGCCCCTCCGGACGCACATACCAGAATAAGAGGTAAAAGTTGATTAGTAGCATATTCTACCAAACGGGTGATTTTCTCACCTACTGCGGATCCCATACTGCCCCCCATAAACTGAAAATCCATAATTCCAATAGCTACAGGAATACCATTTAGTTGACCAGTACCTGTTTGAACAGCCTCAGTTAATCCCGTTTTTCTTTGATAAGAATCAATACGATCTTTATAAGGTTCCTCTTCGGAATGAAATTCAATAGGATCCAGAGAAACCATGTCTTCATCCATAGGATTCCAAGTACCCGAATCAATCGAAAGTTCGATTCTATCTGAACTGCCCATTTTCAAATGATATCCACAGTATTCACAAATATTCATTTTTGTTTTAAAAATTTTTTTATAATTTAATCCATAACAATTTTCGCATTCAAGCCACAAATGCTTATATTTTTGACTTTCATCGAGATTATTAGAACTTTCTCCTATAGTGGAATCAATATCATTTGTATCATTCGTACTAGTTATTATACTAGTACTAGAATTATCGCTTTCACTACAATTTCTGCCCTTCCCAAAAATGTAACTATAAAAATAACTCTCATTGTATTTGTCAATATCACCTAAAATGAAACTATCAATATAGATTTGAGAATGAAGATAACTATCAATACAATTATTAATATTATTGTTCCAACTAAATTGAGTCTCATACATGTAATGAGACTCATCATTCTTAGAAACAGTATTCAAATAGCTAGAAAAAAAACTTTCCAGTTCACTTATAAAATAATGATCATCATCATTTTTAACCTCCAAAATTGGATTTTCTCTATGTAAATAGAGGGAATTTTGATTTTCAATATCTAAATAGATGGAATAACTGTTCCTCTTATTATCCCTAACTAAAAAAGTTTTCTCAGATAGGAAATTCTGGATGTTACGGGCACCTACTAAATAATCAAAATAACTATAATGAGAATTCTCACTATCATCCGAACGATGAGAATTCTCACCTTCATCCGAACGATGAATTTTTTTATCTAGATGAATTTTTTTATCTATATGGGTTAAAATTTTAGGTTGTTGGCTTAAACAGGTATTTCTAATAGGATTAAGAGTATCGATGGATTTACACCTGTATGCCAACTTCCTATTACACAACCTATAAAATAACATAGAATTCGACCATGATTTTTCCATCTAGTTTTTTGTCTATTTACACAAAAATATAATGAATGTATAGTCATTGAATGAAGAAGAAAATAATAGAAATATTCCATTTTGAATATTCTATCTCATGTATTTACTATAAAAAAAGTATATAAATAAAAAAAGTATATAAATCAAATAACTAGGATTAGTAACTGAAAATAATAAAGAGCGAGTGGGTATTAAAAATAAATGATAATAAAATAAAAAAAAAAATAAGAAACATTAAAAAAAAAAGTACCTCAATAGGGATAATCTATTTATCTATTTATAAGTCCAATTACTTCATTTAGTGACTATTTTTTTTTCTTTTTCCTATATTCTATCTTTTATCTCTATACATTTTTTCATTTTGTTTTGAAGATCGATGAAAATTTCATTTATTTTTCTTACTATAGAAAATTACATCCTATCATTCTATATAAACAACAAGAAATAAGAAAAATTAGGTATGAATTAGGTATGAATAGAACAAGAGAGCGGGGGGATAAAAGAGAAAAGAGTTTTAGAAATCTATATACAAGTCATCCACACCCCCCTTTGTTTATTTCATTAATGGAATTTCGTTTGTTGATTCGAGCTAAGTTCCATAAAAACACCAGCCCTTTTTGAAATATCCTGAACAGTTCCTGTAGGTTGAGCGCCTCGTTCAAGGAAATATAGAATAACTGGAATATTTAAATAGGTTTGATTCTTTATTGGATCATAAAAACCCACTTTCCGAAGATCTCTTCCCTCTCTTCGGGATCGAACATCGATTGCAACGATTCGATAAACGGCTCATTGGGATAGAGATAGATAAATAATGCACCCCCCCCCTAGAAACGTATAAGAAGTTTTATCCTCGTACGGCTCGAGAAAATAAAAAATTATAATGTATGTAGAAAATTATGATGTCAAATAGATCAATAAAATCATCAAATCAATTAAATTATGACTTAAGTATTTTTCTTTCGTATTTTCTTTTTGAAAAAAAAACTCCTCATATTTCTAACTCCATAACTCAAATTGGATAATTTCCATAACTCAAATTGGATAATTCTCAAATAACTAAAAAGAGAACAAAGCCTTTAGTAATTATTTCATTTATTGAGTGGTCTCTACTCCCCTTTCTTGCCCGTGTTTCGTTTCTTTAGAATTTATTTTTTAGAATTTTTTATAATAGAATTGATGAGACAATTTGAAAATGGTATTTACTTGTTCCATGATCTTTTAGCTTTTCTTTGAATCATTGGGTTTAGACATTACTTCGGGAATCTTAAATCTTTTCAAAAATGGCAGCAACATACCATTTTTTCTTTCTATGAAAGAATCCTACAAATAGAAGGTTAATTCCTGCAGCTACACTTTTGATCAAAACTGTTTTACTAATTCCAACCTTTTTTTTTGAACCTTGCTCAAATTGGATCCTTTCTATTTTTCTATCAAAAATAGACTTACGAAGTTTTTCTAACTTATTAATTTTCACTAACCTTAGATACTCGCCCCTGAGAAATGAATAAACTCGAGCTCCATCGTGTACTATTTACATCATCAACTTACATCATCAACTGCTTTCCCGTCCCCAAAACAATAAGTTCTAGTGGAACAGAACAAACGATGTCGAGTCAAGAGCATGTTCATTTCTCTATAAAAAAAAATGGCGGATGTAAGAATCCACAGCTAATCTAATCATGTCTTTCAAGTCGCACGTTGCTTTTTACCACATCGTTTCAAACGAAGTTTTACCATAACATTCCTTTAGCTTGGATCTAGTATGTAATTGATTCAATTATGGAATCGTGAATAGTCATTGATTCAATCTATACATAATAATCTATCCTTTTTAAGTCGCGGTTTTTCTTCTATATAACGAAAACATTTTTGAAAGTAAAGACGTAAATGAAAATTAACTCAGTATTTTATCAATCTATTTTCTACTCTCTTTTTAGAATTTGTTAAAGTAGAAAAATGGGAATTTAAAAATATTAGAAAAAAATAAAAAGAAATATGAAAAAATTATAAAATTATAATAGATATATATAATGAAATGATTACATTAAAACAATGATTATACAAAAAAGAAAGTAAGAAAAACTCGACTTGTTTTTGAATCCACATATTCGAAAGCAAGTCGATTTAGATTAGAGACGAATAATTTAAAAAGGGGGATAATTTTAATTCTGATATACAATCTGTATTCCAATATGATATACATCATGAATGGATATGCTCTGGGACGGAAGGATTCGAACCTCCGAATAGCGGAACCAAAACCCGTTGCCTTACCACTTGGCTACGCCCCATTTTCGATTTTATACTAAAAAACACTATTATTGATATTGGTTGTTCGTCAATTCCAGTTCATAAATTTCGATAGAAAAAAGGGTTGCTAGTATTTTTATATGCGTATCTACATATCTATCTATATCTAGATAGATATAGATAGGATAAGACTAAATTTATTGATCATTACGTACAATTCTATTAAAATATTGTTATAGAAGTGTGATTTCTTCGATTTTTTTATTTCAGAATAAAAAATAAAAAGATTTTGAACTGGATAAGTTCAAATCAAAGAAGGATTTTGGATGGTTTTATCTTATTTGATTCATTTTTTTTAGTTTTATTCATAAATTAATATTAATTTATTTTCATTTTTATTGTATTTTATATATATATAAAATACAATAAAAATGAAAATTCTAATTCAAAAAAAACAAAAATAATTTTTATTTTCTTAAAGAACAAAATGTTTGTTATGCTTAATATCTTTAATTTGGTCTGTATTTGTATTCACTCTGTCCTTTATTCAAGTAGTTTTTTCTCGGCGAAATTGCCCGAAGCCTACGCTTTCTTGAATCCAATTGTGGATATTATGCCAGTAATACCCTTACTCTTTTTTCTTTTAGCTTTTGTTTGGCAAGCTGCTGTAAGTTTTCGATGAGATCTGTAATTTGAGTAATGTCTTAAAAAAAATTCATAATTTATCAGAAAACTAAAATTCGAACATTTTAACAATTTAAAAGATCAAAATTTTAACAATTTAAAAGATCAAATAAGTCTTACAGTGTGAATTATCGATTCCAATATTGAAATTTTTGGATATATACGAAAAAATACGGACCATCTCATCATCTACGTTTTGCCAATTGAGAAATTCTAATCCTATTATTCGATTTGAACCCATCACCAATATAATACCTAGATTATAGAGATGAAAGAAGATTTTTGGTAAAAGTAATTATTGATAATTTGTAATAAAAGACTCGACTCTTACTACAAATCCATTTTCTAAACTTATCTTATATATCTCCTCACAAAAACTTCATTTTTTTTTATAAACTTAGTATTAAAAGAAACAAAATGTGTTGTAATATAAGAGAATCTATTCTCTTTCTTTGTCGTTTTTTAATTATCTTGGAGATTTTATAATGCTTACTCTAAAACTATTTGTTTACACGGTAGTGATATTCTTCGTTTCTCTTTTCATCTTCGGATTCCTATCTAACGATCCAGGACGTAATCCAGGGCGTGAAGAATAATAAAAAGGTGGATTCTGTGTTTTTCTTGCTTGTGCTGGATTTTGAAATATTTTTAGGATTTTCTCTATTTTAACATCTTTAACTAGTAAATAAAAAAAATCAAACAAACAAGGAAAACAAAGAAGTTCAACAAAAAATATCAAATTATCAACGGAAACGGAAAGAGAGGGATTCGAACCCTCGGTACAAAAATTTGTACAACGGATTAGCAATCCGACGCTTTAGTCCACTCAGCCATCTCTCCCCAATTGAAAAATAGAATTACTTTGTTTATGTTATATCACATAAACAAGAAGATCAAAAAAAGGAGCTTGAAAAAAAAAGACTTCTTTTTATCTTATTTTTGATCTTCTCTCTTTTTTTTCTATTTGATTTCGATTCATTATTATATTCTATATTCTTCTATTTTTTAGTTTCCTTTTTTGTTTTTCTACAGCCAAAGAGCCCGGCCAGTACCTAGTCGGGCTCTTTTTATTCCCATGAATATTGAATAACAATGATTTATTTGAATGTACTTTATTCGAAAAAAATACTTGTAATTAAAACACGATCAAACATAAATAAGAGATACAGATTGATTCCTATGATATGAAATAAAAAAAATCAGATAATATCAAAATGTCCTTTTTTATGGCTCCTTCTCTTTTTTTCTGGTAACGTAAATTTGATTTTTATATTAAATTATATATATGATATGTTAAAAAAATATGTTAATTAAAAAAAAATACCTTCAGCAAAAACAAAATCCAAAAATTTTACCCTGTTTTTCAAATTTCATTAGAAGATACTCTAATGAAACATGTCAATACTCGAATTATTAGAATATTGAATATTATGCCCCTCTATTTCTTTATTTATTTTGTCTGATTGCTTTGTTCGACAAAAGATACAATAATTGTATTGTAGCGGGTATAGTTTAGTGGTAAAAGTGCGATTCGTTCCATGGACCCTTAAATAGTTAAGGGATCCCCCGTTTGATTCATATCCCGATCAAAAACTTTATTTCTTACTTAAAGGGAATCCTTTATACCCTCAATGAATGATTTGCGGTATAATATACATTATCGTAATTTGTATACAAGAAGAATCAATTCTAAATTGACAACTTGAGTTCTAAAATTATGAAACATAAGTTTTTGGAATTGGATCTATAATCCGAATTTTTTTGAGTATGACGAAAGGATCTATGGAGAGATATATAGAAAGTTTATTTCTAATCGTAACTAAATCTTCCATTTTTTTGTATAGTAGAGATTGAAGCAAAATAGCTATTAAACGATTATTTTAGTTTACTAGAGACATCTACATTTTTTTAGCTCGACGGAAATTTTCTTCTTTTCCTAAAGATTCTATTAAATAGAAATAGAGAACGAAGTAACTAGAAAAAAACATAGATTATTATAATACTGCTCTTCTAGAGGGATCATCTAAAAAGCAATATGTTTTAAACTTA